CAGAAGATGATAATGGTAAGCAAGAAGATTGTTTACGAAGAAACACCAAGAAAAATTCATATTCTGATACATAAGAATTATATAAGAATCGAAATAGTCTTTTATTTTCTTTTTTAAAAAGAAAAATAGATTTCATTGAAGTAATAAAACTATTCCAATTTGAATAGTAGTTGAGAAAGAATCGCAATAAATGCAAAGACGGAACATCTTGGATACGGTATTGAAGGAGTTGCACCAAGATTTCCAAATGGATAGGATAGGGTATTTCTATATGTGAAAGATAATCCAAATGCAAAAATTTGTCTTCTAAAAAGGGAAATATTGAATGAATAGAGCGTAAATTCTGAAACTTTGGTATTTCTTTTTCTTTCGGACAAGATAATTCTTGTAGCGAGAATGGGATTTCTACAACGATCGAAAACCCCTCAGGTAGAATCTGAGAATAAAACTCAGAATAAAAACCAATTTTGTAATCCAACAATCGATCTTGGTTAGGGTGATTAACCGAGTTAATCCAAAAATTCTGCTGATACATTCGAGTAATTAAACGTTTCACAAGTAGTGAACTAAATTTCTTGTTATTACAACTAACAATTTCCACAGGTTCGGAATCATTTAATCCATAATCATGGGCAAATGCATAAATATACTCCTGAAAGAGAAGTGGGTAGACAAAGTATTGTTGACGAGATTTATGTTTTTCTGAATACCCTTCGAATTTTTCCATTTGTATTTCTACTTGAATCAGAGAGAAGAAGCATTTCTCGGTTTATCGAATGATGATACATAGTGCAATATGGTCAGAACAGGGTGTTGGATTTTTTAATCCAAACCCTGGAAAGAAAGGGAGTCTAATCCACAGATCTTTTTCCGCTCCTTTTCTACACAATTAGTTTATGTTTGTTCTAAATTACAAAAGAGAACAGAATAAATTTTTTATTTTTGCAGGCCAATCGCTCTTTTGACTTTGGAATGGAGCCCCTTTATCAATATACTGCTTCTTTTACACATTCAATCCATAATCAAGAATAATTAGGATTTCTAAAAAAAAAAAAAGAAAAAAAAGGGTCCACTCATAGGAAAACCCAACCTTTCCCCGCATCCGGCACTAATCTATTTTTAACGTCTAATTAGAGCGGGGAATTATTCCAATTAGGAAGTTAAGCTCGTTGCTTTTTATTTTACCAGAATTGGAGCTAGGCTCTATCCATTTATTCACTAGACCCAGAAAATCGTAATTTTTATTCGATTCAAAAAAATAAATTGATTTTATTACGACATGCTATTTTTTCCATTCATTACCCTTGAGGATCAGTCGTGGTCTTATAGACTCTACCAAGAGTCTGGACGAATTTGTTGCTCCATCCAAATGTGTAAAAGATCATAGTCGCACTTAAAAGCCGAGTACTCTACCATTGAGTTAGCAACCCAGATAAAAAAAGATCTTAGATACGATCGAAATCAAAAAATCAATGGAATTACACCGGGCGCTTCTGTCAAAACATTGAACTAGCAAGACATCAAAAGAAAGATTTTATCGACCATGAAAAACACTCAAATGGCAAAATGAACAGGTCTGGTTAAATTCCACTAAGGTTAGAGCGACTCCAATCACGATGGCAAAATGCTCCTTCTTTTAGCGATTTTTAGTTTAAAGAAAATAAAATATTGTATGAAAATACATGCAAGAGAGACACCCTTATCATTTGAGCGAAGTGTAGGCAGAAAAATCGAATATGGAGTGAGCATTAAAGAGACCTATCTATCTACAAATTCTATTTGTTCAATAGACCTTTGTCAATGGAAATAGAATGGTAAGAAAAAAAATTAGATAGAAAAAGTAAATAAAATAGGGGCTTATGTTGGATTGGCACGACATAAATCCAAATAGGACTAAGAAAGAGGTAAATTGTGTCTAAATAATTAGAGAACGAGGAATACTAGTGATCTTCTCCTACTTTTTTATTCCTTTAGTTCTTCAATTCACTCAAAATTCTTTCTTTTTCTTTAAATAATTCTGCCTTCCTTAAAATATCATAAACAGTTCTTGTCGGTTGAGCACCCTTTTCAAGGAAATACAGAATAGCTGGAACATTTAAACAAGTTTGATTTTTTATCGGATCATAAAAACCTACTTTTCGAAGATCTCTTCCTTCTCTTCGAGATCGAACATCAATTGCAACGATTCGATAGACAGCTTATTGGGATAGATGTAGATAAACAACGCCCCCCCCTAGAAACGTATAGGAGGTTTTCTCCTCATACGGCTCGAGAAAATGATTCGAATTTCTGTCTATAATAATAGAAATAAGACTATTACGTGCATTAATTTACTTACAGAAAAAACAAATTTCATTTATACTCATGACTCAAGTTGGCTAATTTTGACTGACAGACTTCAAAGGCTAAATCCTTCGAAAATTTTTGAGTCGTCTCTAAACTCTTCTCGTTGTCTCATTTCGAACGAATTGACTTTTATTCCTTATTCTTATCCAATTCTGTTGTTGAGACAATTGAAAATTGTGTTTACTTGTTCTGGAATCCTTTATCTTTGATTTGTGAAATCCTTGGGTTTAGACATTACTTCGGGAATTCCTATTCTTTTTTCTTTCAAAAGAGTAGCAACATACCCTTTTTTCTTATTTCCTTCGATAATCTCCCTCTTCTATAGAAATCAAATAAGGAGGATTTATTCTGATATACTTTTAATTGAAAGAGTTTTCCCTATCTTCCAAAATGGGGCTTTCTTCTTATTTTAACCTTTCTATTTCTATATTAAGGATAGACTGACAAAGTTGGCCTAATTTATTAGTTTTCACTAACCCTAGATCCTTTCCCTTGATAAAAAATCAATTCTATCCTCTCGAGCTCCATTGTGTACTATTTACTTAAAAATAAACAACCCAGCGCAAATTTGGTTCGGGACGAATAGAACAGACTATGTCGAGCCAAGAGCATTTTAATTACTATAGAAAATGGTGGATAGCAAAATCCACAACCGATCATGTCCTTCAAGTCGCACGTTGCTTTCTACCACATCGTTTTAAACGAAGTTTTACCATAACAAACATTCCTCTTTTCATTGCAAAGTGGTATAGAGAATTAATCCAATATGGATGGAATCATGAATAGTCATTGGTTTAGTTTTGTGTATACTAATTCAAACTTGCTATCTATGGAGCAATATGGATAAAAGAAAGTTAAGTATTTATCGGGGAAGCCCCCACAAAGATCCGATTTATTTAAACCCATATTCTATCATATGAATGAAACAGAGTTCGAAAAAGACGACTAAACAGGTTTGTTTAAGACTTATTTATTATGAAATTTCCATTCTCAACGGATAGCTCGAGATCATCAATTTAAAAGTGTAGAAGAGAAGGATCAACTCTTACCCAATAAATAAACTATCAACCTCCAAAAAAGTTTAATTAATTTAATTACTATATTAGAATTAGATTAGCAATATATTTTTTACGTAACAAAAAAAATGAACTATTAACTAAAAAAAGTTTTCCAATGAAAAGATTGAAAGTTTTTGGTAGTTATAGAATTCTCGTACTTCCATACTTTTTCGACTCGAATACAAAAAAAAAGTAAGAAAAAAATATGACTAAGTAAATAGCGTAGGCATATCCTGAATGTGCCTGATAGACACAATTTTTTCATAAAATAAAGATATTCAATTTGACTGGACTTAAGACTTGATTATGTTTTCTGAGAAAGAAAATGAATGCTTAGAAATGCATTTAATCTAAGAGTTCATAAGATATCATGATTCTCTTTAATAAACTTTTGTCTCATGTAGAGTATTATCCAAAACAATCTGGGACGGAAGGATTCGAACCTCCGAGTAACGGGACCAAAACCCGCTGCCTTACCACTTGGCCACGCCCCATTTCGGGTTTTATGCGACACTAATAAACAGTATTATGTTTATTTGTTATTCGTCAATCCCATTTCAATTACATAAAAAATGAGGGATATTCTCTTGCTAGTATTCTAGACATACAGATAATATAGAATCAAAAAAATGCATTGATCATTACATGGAATTCTATTAAGATATTATATGAAAGTCGAATTTATTCCACTCTCATTTGAGAGTGCAAATACAAGGAGGTATTTTGTGTTTGGGAAAGTCCGAAGAAAAAAGATTTAGAATCTGCCTTTTCCTTATTTCCCTTAGAAAAATAACTCAATCAAAATCCAATTATTTACTCTACAAGAATGAAATGCTTGTTATGCCTAATATACTTAGTTTAACCTGTATCTGTTTTAATTCTGTTCTTTATCCGACTACTAGTTTTTTCTTTGCCAAATTGCCCGAAGCTTATGCTATTTTCAACCCAATCGTGGATGTTATGCCTGTCATACCTCTATTCTTTTTTCTATTAGCCTTTGTTTGGCAAGCTGCTGTAAGTTTTCGATGAAATCTTTAGTACTCTGCCTGCTAAATTAAATTATGTATTAATTCCAAAAAATTAAAAAAATGGGTAAAAGCAGAGAACTTTTATATTTTTATATTATGAACCTTCGATTCTAACAGGTAATCTATTCCTTAAAAAAAAATCTTGGAGATTATGTAATGCTTACTCTCAAACTTTTTGTTTATACAGTAGTGATATTCTTTGTTTCCCTCTTTATCTTTGGATTCTTATCCAATGACCCAGGACGGAATCCTGGGCGCGAGGAGTAAAAATTCCATTTTTTTTGAATTTTTTCTTACAAATTGGATTTGTTTCGTATATTTATCTATGAGAAAATCCGGGGGTCAGAATTCTTTCCAATTCGAAAGTCCCAAATGATCCGAGGGAGCGGAAAGAGAGGGATTCGAACCCTCGGTACAAAAAAATTGTACAACGGATTAGCAATCCGCCGCTTTAGTCCACTCAGCCATCTCTCCCCATTCCAAATCCAAAGGTTTCCGTGATATGATAGAGACAAGAAATAATGATTGCAAAAAACCTTTTTTTTTTTCTTTCAAAAGTATATAAAAATTATATTGCCAATTCCATTTTAGTTATATTCTTTTTTCTTAATGTTAATAAAAAAAGAAGAAAATTGTTGTTTTTTCTTTCTAAAAATTGATATTGGCCGAGAGAGAATGAGATAGATTTTATCTTTAGCGGGCATTTCTCTATAGGACTTGTTATAATAAAACAAGCAGGTTATATAAAAAAGAAAAAACGCTTTTTTTTGTCGATTATTTATCAAGAAAGCAAAAAAGGGTTCTTATCAAACCCAACATAAAATTGGAAAGAACCATAAAGTAAGTAGATCTGACTCCTTGAATGCTGCCTCTATCCGCTATTCTGATATATAAATTCGATGTAGATGAAATTGTATAAGCGAATTTTTTGTATTTCCTTAGACTTAGACCGCGCAAGACAAGAATTTTTTGTTATTTACGATTTCATATTCTTGTTACTAGATGTTCTATAGGAATAAGAAGAAATCGCAACTCCTTTCCGCTACACATAAAAATAGATTTCGAAAATCCATTTTTTTTAAGAATCCTCTATTTTTGTTCTTCCACCCATGAAATAGAGAGGAAACGAGAATAGAGGGGTTACTTTTATTTTCATTTTTCCCTTAAAAGATAGGCTTTTAAAGTAGGGGTCATGGAATAATGCTGAATTGAAATGTTGATTTCTATAGTATAAGAAAAACAAACCGAATCAAATTCATGGATTTACCACGACCTCGGTTGTGACTCCATAGATAAAAATAAAAAATTTCTATCTTCGAGACCATTGAAAAAGGGCATTGAACGAGAAACAAATCGTCCACAGATAAGAAAACTATCATATGCCTTGGAAGTGACAGGAGGTGCTCGGAAATGGTTGAAGTAATTGAATAGGAGGATCACTATGACTATAGCCCTTGGTAGAGTTCCTAAAGAAGAAAATGATCTATTTGATACTATGGATGACTGGTTACGAAGGGACCGATTCGTTTTTGTAGGATGGTCCGGCCTATTGCTCTTTCCTTGTGCTTATTTCGCTTTAGGGGGTTGGTTTACAGGGACAACTTTTGTAACTTCTTGGTATACCCATGGATTGGCTAGTTCCTATTTGGAAGGTTGTAATTTCTTAACCGCAGCAGTTTCTACCCCTGCCAATAGTTTAGCACACTCTTTGCTGCTACTATGGGGGCCGGAAGCACAAGGAGATTTTACTCGTTGGTGTCAATTAGGCGGTCTATGGACTTTTGTAGCTCTCCACGGGGCTTTTGCACTAATAGGTTTCATGTTACGCCAATTTGAACTTGCTCGGTCTGTTCAATTGCGGCCTTATAATGCAATCTCATTCTCTGGCCCAATCGCTGTTTTTGTTTCTGTATTCCTGATTTATCCACTGGGGCAATCCGGTTGGTTCTTTGCGCCGAGTTTTGGGGTAGCAGCGATATTTCGATTCATCCTTTTCTTCCAAGGATTTCATAATTGGACGTTGAACCCATTTCATATGATGGGAGTTGCCGGAGTATTAGGTGCGGCTCTGCTATGCGCTATTCATGGAGCGACTGTAGAAAACACTCTATTTGAGGACGGTGATGGTGCAAATACCTTCCGCGCTTTTAACCCAACTCAAGCTGAAGAAACTTATTCAATGGTTACTGCTAACCGCTTTTGGTCCCAAATCTTTGGTGTTGCTTTTTCCAATAAACGTTGGTTACATTTCTTTATGCTATTTGTACCCGTCACCGGTTTATGGATGAGTGCTATTGGCGTAGTTGGCCTGGCTCTGAACTTACGTGCCTATGACTTTGTTTCCCAGGAAATCCGTGCAGCGGAAGATCCTGAATTTGAGACTTTCTACACCAAAAATATTCTTTTAAACGAGGGTATTCGTGCTTGGATGGCAGCTCAGGATCAGCCTCATGAAAATCTTATATTCCCTGAGGAGGTTCTACCACGTGGAAACGCTCTTTAATGGAACTTTCGTTTTAGCTGGTCGTGACCAAGAAACCACAGGCTTTGCTTGGTGGGCTGGGAATGCCAGACTTATCAATTTGTCCGGTAAGCTACTTGGAGCTCACGTAGCCCATGCCGGATTAATAGTATTCTGGGCCGGAGCAATGAACCTATTTGAAGTGGCTCATTTCGTACCAGAAAAGCCCATGTATGAACAAGGGTTAATTTTACTTCCACACTTAGCTACTCTAGGTTGGGGAGTAGGGCCAGGGGGAGAAGTTCTAGATACTTTTCCGTACTTTGTATCTGGAGTACTTCACCTAATTTCCTCCGCAGTCTTAGGTTTCGGTGGCATTTATCACGCGCTTCTGGGACCCGAGACTCTTGAAGAATCTTTTCCATTTTTTGGTTATGTATGGAAAGATAGAAATAAAATGACTACAATTTTGGGTATTCACCTAATTTTGTTAGGTCTAGGTGCTTTTCTTCTAGTACTCAAGGCTCTTTATTTTGGCGGTGTATATGATACCTGGGCCCCTGGGGGGGGAGATGTAAGAAAAATTACCAATTTGACCCTTAGCCCCAGTGTTATATTTGGTTATTTACTAAAATCTCCTTTTGGGGGAGAAGGGTGGATTGTTAGTGTGGATGATTTAGAAGATATAATTGGTGGGCATGTATGGTTGGGCTTCATTTGTGTATTTGGCGGAATTTGGCACATCTTAACCAAACCCTTCGCATGGGCTCGCCGTGCATTTGTATGGTCTGGAGAAGCTTACTTGTCTTATAGTTTAGCTGCTTTATCTCTCTTTGGTTTTATCGCTTGTTGTTTTGTATGGTTCAATAATACGGCTTATCCGAGTGAGTTTTATGGACCCACCGGGCCAGAAGCTTCTCAAGCTCAAGCATTTACTTTTCTAGTTAGAGACCAGCGTCTTGGAGCTAATGTCGGATCCGCTCAAGGACCCACAGGTTTAGGTAAATATCTAATGCGTTCCCCAACTGGGGAGGTTATCTTTGGAGGGGAAACTATGCGTTTTTGGGACCTTCGCGCTCCATGGTTAGAACCTCTAAGGGGCCCCAACGGTTTGGACTTGAGTAGGTTGAAAAAAGACATACAACCTTGGCAAGAACGACGTTCAGCAGAATATATGACCCACGCTCCTTTAGGCTCTTTAAATTCTGTGGGTGGCGTAGCTACCGAGATCAATGCAGTTAATTATGTCTCTCCTAGAAGTTGGTTATCGACTTCTCATTTTGTTCTAGGATTCTTCTTTTTTGTGGGCCATTTGTGGCATGCAGGAAGAGCCCGAGCTGCTGCTGCAGGTTTTGAAAAGGGGATCGATCGTGATTTGGAACCTGTTCTTTACATGAACCCTCTTAACTAAGATTTTTTTATTTATAGCTGTTCTAATGTTTTCTTTTTTTTCTGTTCTGGCTCGGTTATTCCATCTAGCCGAGCCATTCGTTCCTTTTTATGAAAGAAAGATAAGAGACAGAATAAAGAAAAAAAATTAAAGAAACAAACATATTCAATAAGCAAAAGGAGAGAGAGGGATTCGAACCCTCGATAGTTCCTAGAACTATACCGGTTTTCAAGACCGGAGCTATCAACCACTCAGCCATCTCTCCACAGCCTAATCCCTATTTTACTCCTACAAATAGAACATAGCCATATAAAAAGATCTACTAACCTCTAGAAAGATCTCAGATGCAAGTCCCTTTTCGACATATCTCTGTATACTGTATACACGGATACATGATCCGCTATACTCGCTTGTGAAATTTGTGAAATAAAGACTAAATCCCCTCTCCTCACCCCCATATCCAAATAAAAAAAGCGGTAAGTAAAAATAAGTTTTAATTAAAGAGAAGAATCAATGGATTCATGATTAAACCCCTCCTACTTCTTGTATTTTTTTACAATTTTGATTAAGCGAGGGATCAAATATGTAGTCAACTTTATTTGATGGTAGTTTGGAGGATTAGAAATATGACTATTGCTTTCCAATTAGCTGTTTTTGCATTAATTGCGACTTCCTCAGTCTTAGTAATTAGTGTACCCCTTGTATTTGCTTCTCCTGATGGTTGGTCAAATAATAAAAACGTTGTATTTTCCGGTACATCATTATGGATTGGACTAGTCTTTCTCGTAGCTATTCTGAATTCTCTCATTTCTTAAATTTGGTTAGTATTTAGTAGCCAGGTACAAAATAAAGAAAAAGGGCATTTCTTCGAAAACATTCGAATAGTGAGACGCATTAAAATTAAAACGCAATTTGCGTTCCGAATTGCTACCTCTTCTCTTTCAGTATTATGAAATTCCATTCCCATTAGAATATTCATTTTAGAATATTCATTGACAGACAATAAAAAAAGGAAAACTCTAATATAATAGAAAATGAAACGAAACGGTCGACCCAGACATAGACGGTCGACCCAAGCGGATATACGCTATAAAATATATAGCGTAGCGAGCGTAGTTCAATGGTAAAACATCTCCTTGCCAAGGAGAAGATACGGGTTCGATTCCCGCCGCTCGCCCCCCTTTATTTAGTAAAGTACTACGATAAAAAGTTTAGTCTAGTTGACTGTTTAACTACTTATATTCAATTAAGTATTTAAGTAGGTGTTAGTCTAGCCCTTACTATCTTATCCTTCCTTTGCATCCCACTCAAAAAAGGGGGACGCTACGGAGCCGGAAGGAAAAAGTAGATTGTGCCTTTCTTTCATTTCATTTTTCTTTTATGCAGAGTCGGGAGGAGCCTTGCGCGTTCTGGGGGCAAGTGCCTTCGCAAACTGCTCAATTTTTCCCTCTAGGGCCGGGAACTAATGAATAAAAAAAAGTTGGATACCACCCAACCCTCTACCATATCTAGAGAAATAGAAGAGTCCTTTTATACAGACTGCTAAGTGCGGAGACGGGAATCGAACCCGTGACCTCAAGGTTATGAGCCTCGTGAGCTACCAAACTGCTCTACTCCGCTCGAGAGTACCAAAAACTGGTTGACAAAGAAGGTTGAATACAGGCCTTTACCATGTCTAGACAAAAAGAATACTCCTTTTATTTTTATAGAGATAGAGAATGGAGAATGGAGCGGGTAGCGGGAATCGAACCCGCATCGTTAGCTTGGAAGGCTAGGGGTTATAGTCGACGCTGGTTTATTATTTTTAACGTCTCTAATTCAAAACCGAACATGAAATTTTGATTTCATTCGGCTCCTTTATGGATATTCTCACCACTTAACATCTATGTCAGCTTTTCTATTTGAATGGAACCAAAGCTCTCTGCTTTCTAGATGATCCTTATAGAGTAGGAAATAGAACTTCGATCTAAATCCATCTAATCTACTTACTTCGTTCCCTAATTTCATTCAAGAGATCCTCGAGGAAAAGAATTTGGTTTCCACCGAGCTGAAACAATATGCTGATGGTTCTAGTAAACCAAAACTATCTTTTTTTAGCTATTTGGCTTCCTTATTCCTTTTTTAACAAAAGAAGATTTAGTTACGATTGGAAATAAACTTTTTAGTATCTTCATCCATAGATCCTTTACTCATATTTTTAAAATGGGAATAATTACTCCAATGCAAAATTATGCTTCGCGACTCTGTACTCCTAATCTAATTTCTATTTTGGATGCAATTTCAATTAGTCTTTGGATACAAATCGCGAGAATTTATATTCTTCCTCAATATGCTATTGAGAGGAAAAGGATTAAATCCTTTATAAGAACTAAAGTTTTCATCGGAATATAAAAAACTTAAAGATGCCTTTAAGTATCTCATTTCAAATTCCGTTATTAATAGAACGAATCACACTTTTACCACTAAACTATACCCGCTACATGTAGATTATGATATAAATAGTACCCTTTGTCAAGGATATCCATTGGATGGAGAAGGAGGCTAATTCCCCCTTATTGAATCAGATGGAGAAGGTTCATGACACTGAGCGATTGGTACTTCTAGGCGATAAGACTGTCCCTATAAATTCCTTTTTTCCTTTTCTTTTTTGTTCAATTCTAAACAAAAAAATTATGGAAGATGTTTCCTTCCCCCACTTATCATTAAGTACGAGTCGTAGAGAAAGAGTGAGATGCTTTTTAAAAATTCATCATAGACTTTCCTTCCCTATGGCTTGATAGAAGTAAGAAACAAAGAGTCATCAGTTAAAGAAAAAACGGACAGGACCGACAGATTTACCTGATGTAAAGAAGATCCTAAAAGTCTCTGCTTAGTCGATTCTCTCCATTTACCACTTTCCTCTCTCTCTCCTTTTTTCCACTCACTCAATTCTATTTTATTAGATTCTTGTTTAAAAGAATCAAAATAGAACTAAGAACGCATAAAAAAAAACAGAGAGTATCAAGACCATTACCAAATGTTCCTTCCACGAATCATATTGGGTAATTTAATTCTTAGGGTTCCAGAATCCGCCTATTTTACTAGTCTTCGGAAACAGAAAACCCTGAACCAGGAAGAGTTAAGTTATGTAGGGTATGGTTTTTTTTATTGTGTCCACTCTTTCTTCACGTATTTTATTATATAAAAAAACCTCTACTTTAGTTTTGTGCAAGTTATAAGAGAGAATATGAAATATTTTCTTATTTCTTATTTTTCTCAATATTTTGAGCTCGCAAGATTTTGAACCTCGCCATGACTAAACTTCTATATATCAATATATACATATATAATCTCTACATAATATCTCTATCTATACATATAATATGTACATTATGCAGTAGACCCATAACGGGAAATCAAAGTGTCAAATTTTTGAATTAAATAAAAAGCCCTTTTAACTCAGTGGTAGAGTAATGCCATGGTAAGGCATAAGTCATCGGTTCAAATCCGATAAAGGGCTTTTAAAATTAGTGGTAGAGTAATGCCGTGCTAAGACGTAAGTCATCGGTTCGAATCTGATGGAATACTTTTCTACTAAAATTCATTCACTTTTTTCTTTTTTTTTGAAACTTTCTCTATTTTTTATAGAATTTTATGACTTAGTGCGGGATGCATGCATTTTTGTTCTGAACACTAAATAAAGCACCAAATGTAAATTGCAAAAAAGAAATGAAATTGGACTCTTTTTCATCTTAGATCAATCAAATAACTACCTGTACTGAACTAATATGGATATAGAATTCCTATTTAGTAATCCATTCTTATTCTATACCCTTTAAATGAATTTCCCTAATAAAGTAGGGGATGATCTATGAATTAATCTAATCAGCAACTAAAAAAACTCCTAGATGAAAACATAACAGAAAATTAGGAAAAACTCTTTACTTTGGATCTAGTTATACTTTTCGAGTATATTGACAATTCCAAAAAACTGCTCATAATATGATTATAGTATAATCACGAGCGGTTGTATATGGCCTTATCGTCTAGTGATGCCCCTATCGTCTAGTGGTTCAGGACATCTCTCTTTCAAGGAGGCAGCGGGGATTCGACTTCCCCTGGGGGTAGGGAGTATTTTGAAAGGAGGTTAATCATAGATTATCAAAAACCCTAGAATAAATTCTTCCTGGGTCGATGCCCGAGCGGTTAATGGGGACGGACTGTAAATTCGTTGACAATATGTCTACGCTGGTTCAAATCCAGCTCGGCCCAAAAATCTAGGACTTCGTGAATATGAACTAAATCCTTTTGTTTTTCTTCCATAAAATAAAATGTCTGATCTGATCTATACAAATAAAAGATAAAGAAAAAAGGGAGAAATTTTATTTCTAACCCATATCTCTCTCATTCCTTTCTTACAAACAAAAGAGTTTTTCTTATTGAAGGGTGGATTATTATCCATTTTGAGTGATAAAAAAGTACGACATACTAGGTATATCGCTCTCACTATACCCGCATATAATATGTAGGTATGTAGCATATGATTCGTCTATTTCTTAGAGTAGTGAGACGAAGCGAATCTTCTTATGGTTCTATTTAAGAATAGGTATGCCATACATCCCGCGGGGATTGTAGTTCAATTGGTCAGAGCACCGCCCTGTCAAGGCGGAAGCTGCGGGTTCGAGCCCCGTCAGTCCCGAACTAGAGTTTAATGAATGGATAAATTCATATTTCCTTTTTCCATGAAAAAAGGGGGAGGGAGCAAGATCAAATACCCATAGCCATAAGGCACCCTTACTTCGCTTTTTTATTTTGCATCTCTCATTAAAGAGGGAGGGGAAGCGTATAGGAATTTTTTTTTTTCACTACTCCCGATCGATAAAGAAAGACACACATATGATTATGATATAGAATACCGGTATTTTACCGGAATCCATACATAAATAGTATTCCCTTTTTATTTAGGATCTCTTTTCCCCATGTCAGTTCTACTGCTTATTTGGATGTCCATGTGACCCATAGAAAGTGGGTCATATAATACATACATACATAATTGTATGTATAACTATAATAAAAAGGAAGGGAAATTGGATAAGATTAAGATAAGAAAGATCATGGGTTAGAGGTATAGAAAAGAAAAAGGAGAAAAGGATTAAAAAAAGAAAAGAGGGAATTCCTAATTCAATTAAAAAAAACCATTTTATTTTGGTCTTAATATGGATAAAGGGTCTTCCTATGTTATAGTATTCCCCTCTCAACTATGAATTGATTTGATAGATCCGATATTCATAATATTGAATTGATTCAGTATTATCAGACTGCAAGCTCTACCCTTGAATTTATAGGATACCCCTTTTTCCTCCCCATGGGATTATATCCCGAGTTATTGTGAAAATAAAAAATAAAGAGGTTATGGAAGTCAATATTCTCGCATTTATTGCTACTGCACTGTTCATTCTAATTCCTACTGCTTTTTTACTTATTATTTATGTAAAAACAGTCAGCCAAAATGATTAATTGGAATTCCAATTAATCATTGAAGAAATGCAAAAGGGATTAAATAAAAAAAATCCAAGTCTTAAATGAAAGGATCTGGTTGGAATCTTAAAGTGTGGTAGAAAGAACTACATATAGTTTTTTCTACGACACTTTAGAGTCTTTCTATTATATTATCGGAGTGAAACAAAACTAAAAAAAAAAAAAAGATTAAAGAATAACGTTTGACAAAATGATTAATGCAAAACGATCAATTAAAGAAAAGAGTTGATACAACAATTTGATTATTCAATCAATTAGTAGTATCCCTAGAGTCCACTCCTCCCCCATACTACTAGTGAAAGAGAGAATGTAAAGACTACCATTAAAGCAGCCCAAGCGAGACTTACTATATCCATCTAAATTATGTCTCCTATTTCTATGAAGGAATTATTCTACTATTGATCAATAATCATAGTGGAATCAAGGGTACAGAGTCAAAAAGGGATTCTAAGCTAAAGCTATGGATCAATCAGTTCAAGGAATTTACTCCTAACAAATTCTTATTCTTATAGGAATTCCAGTAGAATTAGAGAACATTAAGTATAAATATGATACATAGCATAGCCCTTTTACTTAAAAAAGAGTACGGGAATGATGTCCTAAATACTGAATAGAAGAAGCGGGAATAGGAAGATTTTTTATTCCTTTTGTTACTCTATTTTTTTTATAAGCAAAGGACACCCGAGTATACCATAAAATTATGGACAAATAAATATTTTTTGGATACCCACCTTACCTATATTTATTTTTGACCTAAACCCTACAGCCCTGCTTTCTATCATTCTATGAAAGAATGAAGAGACTTTGACTTTATCCACAACACAACTCCTAAATTAACTTAGGATCGGCCTATTTAATCTAATTCTGGCTAGAATTAAGTAGTCCTTACTTTAAAGTGTATGTAGAGAAAATAAGATGTACGATAATGTATGATAATTAGGAAGTCTTGATATTCCTTCGTGGAGCCCCTTCTTCAATCTTAAATTGAAAAAAAAAGGAATGCCCCTTATTTGGATACCAAGATTTCTGACATCTTATCCTCGTAGTTTTAAATTCTCAAATCGAATCAATATCCCTTCCCTATTGGTAACCCTTTTTTTTGGCCACTACCGCTAAAGCAAACCCTAGTTTGAGGATAGAACTATGCTATGGTCTGGTATGAATTCTAAAAACACAGTATTGGCAGGCCTAGTTATTCTCTTGCCCAAACTTATGCGGAGTACTAATTTCTCGAGTTCGATCAGTACTAGAAACCTAAGTATTTTATTGATCAGGCGGCACCCAGATTTGAACTGGGGATAAAGGATTTGCAGTCCCCTGCCTTACCGCTTGGCCATGCCGCCAAAAAATCCGAGCGAAAATGAGAAAAGAGCAAGTATTCATGGACGTTTTCTTACAAAACCCCCCTTTTTTTATTTGGAATATAATTCCCCTTACTTTTTTCCAATCTTTTTCAAAAAATTTATTCCTGCTTTTTTTGATCCTCTTTCTATTATTCTCTTCGATAGATTCTATCTTAAAACGGATACTGCTAATACAATAAAACTTTCTGTTTCTTTCTATTAAGATGGAAAAGGAGAATAAAGTGGATTTCTAGTCACAGGCTGCAAAATTCAGAACGAATTGGAACCGTTAAGTAGTGAACGACTCTTAAATAGGTATTCTCTCCCCCCTTCCTTTTAATGGCATAATAAAATATTATGGCTTTATGCCTAATCTGTGTATAGGTAAACTGCAGGTCCGAACAGCATTATTATCCAAAGATCCCCCTTATGTACATATGTCTATGGGAAATCGTGCTTTAATTTTTCAAAGCATTAAATATCTTGAATAAAAAAGGGACTTACTTTATTTTGAATTTCACAAAGAAATCCTAAATTTTCTAGCAATTCTACTACTCCGAAATAAAAAAGAACCCTCAAATTATTTTTTGAGATTAAAGTAAGCGCGCTATTCTAAATCGAAGTAAAGTCAAACTTTCTAGTGTATTTATTATATTATGGCTTTATTACATTAATAATAGAAAGGAGATAAAATGAGAAATCTTTGCCATCCAATCTGATTAGAATATCATGAAAGTATAAGTAGCAGAATTTTTTTCTAGGAATGTTTTATCAATTCATTTTCATTCCATCTGTACCCCTCCCCTGGAAAACTCGAGCTTTCGTCAAAATAGTCTCTATTCATATGTATGAAATACATATATGAAATACGTATGTGGAGTTCCCTAGAATTTCATGTGATTCAGTAAACAGAATATAGATTCCATGATTGCTAGATCAATCCATAGGGATTGATGAAGAGTGAGCTGATAATGGAATTTTTCTTTGCTAAACAGGAAACTTAAGATTAAGATGCTCCGGAATGGAAACGAGGGAATGTCCACAATACCCGGATTTAGTCAGATCCAATTCGAGGGATTTTGTAGGTTCATTAATCAAGCCTTGGCAGAAGAACTTGACAAGTTTCCAACAATTAAAGACCCAGATCACGAAATTGCATTTCAATTATTTGCGAAAGGATATCAATTGCTAGAACCCTCGATAAAAGAAAGGGATGCTGTGTATGAATCACTCACTTATTCTTCCGAATTATATGTATCCGCGAGATTAATTTTTGGTTTCGATGTGCAAAAGCAAACCATTTCTATTGGAAACATTCCTATAATGAATTCCTTAGGAACCTTTATTATAAATGGAATATACCGAATTGTGATCAATCAAATATTGCTAAGTCCTGGTATTTATTACCGTTCGGAATTAGACCATAAGGGAATTTCTATCTACACCGGGACTATAATATCAGATTGGGGAGGAAGATCGGAATTAGCAATTGATAAAAAAGAAAGGATATGGGCTCGCGTGAGTAGAAAACAAAAGATATCTATTCTAGTTCTATCATCAGCTATGGGTTCGAATCTAAGAGAAATTCTAGATAATGTTTCCTACCCTGAAATTTTTTTGTCTTTCCCGAATGCTAAGGAGAAGAAGAGGATTGAGTCAAAAGAAAAAGCGATTTTGGAGTTTTATCAACAATTTGCTTGTGTAGGTGGGGACCTGGTATTTTCGGAGTCCTTATGTGAGGAATTACAAAAGAAATTTTTTCAACAAAAATGTGAATTAGGAAGGATTGGTCGACGAAATATGAATCGGAGACTTAATCTTGATATACCTCAGAACAATACATTTTTGTTACCACGAGATGTATTGGCCGCTACGGATCATTTGATTGGAATGAAATTTGGAACGGGTATACTTGACGATGACGATATGAATCACTTGAAAAATAAACGTATTCGTTCGGTTGCGGATCTGTTACAAGATCAATTCGGACTGGCTCTTGGTCGTTTACAACATGCAGTTCAAAAAACTATTCGTAGAGTATTCATACGTCAATCGAAACCTACTCCCCAAACTTTGGTAACTCCAACTTCAACTTCGATTTTATTAATAACTACTTATGAGAGCTTTTTTGGTACATATCCGTTATCTCAAGTTTTTGATCAAACGAATCCATTGACACAAACTGTTCATGGGCGAAAAGTGAGTTGTTTAGGTCCTGGAGGGTTGACCGGGAGAACTGCAAGTTTTCGGAGCCGAGATATTCATCCGAGTCACTATGGGCGTATTTGTCCAATCGACACGTCCGAAGGAATCAATGTTGGACTTACTGGATCCTTAGCAATTCATGCGAGAATTGATCACTTATGGGGATCCATAGAGAGTCCGTTTTATGAAATATCTGCTGAGAAAGCAAAAAAAAAAAAAGCGAGACAGGTGGTTTATCTATCACCAAATAGAGATGAATATTATATGATAGCAGCAGGAAATTCTTTGTCCTTGAATCAAGGTATTCAGGAAGAGCAGGTTGTTCCAGCTAGATACCGTCAAGAATTCCTGACTATTGCATGGGAACAGATTCATGTTAGAAGTATTTTTCCTTTCCAATATTTTTCTATTGGAGGTTCTCTCATTCCTTTTATTGAGCACAATGATGCGAATCGGGCTTTAATGAGTTCTAATATGCAGCGCCAAGCAGTTCCCCTTTCTCGGTCGGAGAAGTGCATTGTTGGAACTGGATTGGAACGCCAAACAGCTCTAGATTCGAGGGTTTCCATTATAGCCGAACGCGAGGGAAAGATCGTTTCTACTGATAGTCATAAGATCCTTTTATCAAGTAGTGGGAAGACTATAAGTATTCCTTTAGTTAACCACCGTCGCTCTAACAAAAATACTTGTATGCACCAAAAACCCCGGGTTCCGCAGGGTAAATCCATTAAAAAAGGACAAATTTTAGCAGAGGGAGCTGCTACAGTTGGGGGAGAACTTGCTTTAGGAAAAAACGTATTAGTAGCTTATATGCCATGGGAAGGTTACAATTTTGAAGACGCAGTACTAATTAGCGAACGTTTGGTATATGAGGATATTTATACCTCTTTTCACATCCGGAAATATGAAATTCAGACGGATACGACAAGCCAAGGCTCTGCTGAAAAAATCACTAAAGAAATACCACATCTAGAAGAACATTTACTCCGCAATTTGGACAGAAATGGAGTTGTTAGGTTGGGATCCTGGGTAGAAACAGGTGATATTTTAGTAGGTAAATTAACGCCTCAGATAGCGAGTGAATCGTCGTATATCGCGGAAGCTGGATTATTACGGGCCATATTTGGCCTTGAGGTATCCACTTCAAAAGAAACTTCTCTCAAATTACCTATAGGTGGAAGAGGGCGCGTTATCGACGTGAAATGGATCCAGAGGGACCCCCTCGACATAACGGTTCGTGTATATATTTTACAGAAACGTGAAATCAAAGTTGGGGATAAAGTAGCTGGAAGACATGGGAATAAGGGGATCATTTCCAAAATTTTGCCTAGGCAAGATATGCCCTATTTGCAAGATGGAACACCTGTTGATATGGTCTTCAATCCCTTAGGAGTACCCTCCCGAATGAATGTGGGACAAATATTTGAAAGCTCGCTCGGATTAGCGGGGGATCTGCTAAAGAAACATTATAGAATAGCACCCTTTGATGAGAGATATGAGCAAGAGGCTTCAAGAAAACTTGTGTTTTCAGAATTATATGAAGCTAGTAAAAAAACAAAAAATCCATGGGTATTTGAACCCGAGTACCCGGGAAAAAGCAGAATATTTGATGGAAGAACAGGAGACCCCTTCGAACAACCTGTTCTAATAGGGAAGTCCTATATCTTAAAATTAATTCATCAAGTTGATGAGAAAATTCATGGGCGTTCTACTGGGCCCTACTCACTTGTTACACAACAACCCGTTAGAGGAAGAGCCAAGCAAGGGGGACAACGAGTAGGAGAAATGGAAGTTTGGGCTTTAGAAGGATTTGGTGTTGCTCATATTTTACAAGAGATACTTACTTATAAATCTGACCATCTTATAGCTCGCCAAGAAATACTTAATGCTACGATCTGGGGAAAACGAATACCTAATCACGAGGATCCTCCAGAATCTTTTCGAGTGCTCGTTCGAGAACTACGATCTTTGGCTCTAGAACTGAATCATTTCCTTGTATCTGAGAAGAACTTCCAGGTTAATAGGGAGGAAGTTTGATTTGATCGGAATAAATATAAATTCTTTTCTTATTTCTATTTTATGATTGACCAATATAAACATCAACAACTTCAAATTGGACTCGTTTCCCCTCAACAAATAAAGGCTTGGGCTAACAAAAACCTACCTAATGGAGAAGTCGTTGGCGAAGTCACAAGGCCCTCTACTTTTCATTATAAAACCGATAAACCAGAAAAAGATGGATTGTTTTGCGAAAGAATCTTTGGACCCATAAAAAGCGGAATTTGCGCTTGTGGCAATTCTCGAGCGAGCGGAGCTGAAAACGAAGACGAGAGATTTTGCCAAAAATGCGGGGTAGAATTTGTGGATTCTCGGATACGAAGATATCAAATGGGATACATCAAACTCGCATGTCCCGTGACTCATGTGTGGTATTTGAAAGGTCTTCCTAGTTATATCGCGAATCTTTTAGATAAACCTCTTAAGAAGTTGGAGGGCCTAGTATACGGCGATTTCTCTTTTGCTAGGCCAAGCACTAAAAAACCTACTTTTTTACGATTACGAGGTTTATTCGAAGAGGAAATTTCATCCTGTAACCACAGCATTTCTCCCTTTTTTTCTACCCCAGGCTTTGCAACATTTCGAAATCGGGAAATTGCGACAGGAGCAGGTGCTATTAGAGAACAATTAGCAGATTTGGATTTGCGAATTATTATAGAGAATTCCTTGGTCGAATGGAAGGAATTAGAAGACGAGGGGTATAGTGGAGATGAATGGGAAGATAGAAAAAGACGAATAAGAAAAGTTTTTTTGATTAGACGCATGCAATTGGCGAAACATTTTATTCAAACAAATGTGGAACCAGAATGGATGGTTTTGTGCTTATTACCGGTTCTTCCTCCCGAATTGAGACCCATTGTTTATAGGTCTGGAGATAAAGTAGTGACTTCGGACATTAATGAACTTTATAAGAGAGTTATCCGTCGGAACAACAACCTTGCCTATCTATTAAAAAGAAGTGAATTAGCGCCTGCAGATTTAGTAATGTGCCAGGAAAAATTGGTACAAGAAGCCGTGGATACACTTCTTGATAGTGGGTCCCGCGGGCAACCGATAAGGGATGGTCACAATAAAGTATACAAATCACTTTCAGATGTAATTGAAGGTAAAGAGGGAAGGTTTCGCGAGACTCTGCTTGGGAAACGGGTCGATTACTCGGGACGTTCTGTCATTGTTGTGGGTCCTTCGCTTTCATTACATCAATGTGGATTACCTCTAGAGATAGCAATAAAGCTTTTTCAGCTATTTGTAATTCGCGATTTAATCACGAAACGGGCTACTTCTAATGTCAGGATTGCTAAAAGGAAAATTTGGGAAAAGGAACCCATTGTATGGGAAATACTTCAAGAAGTTATGCGGGGACATCCTGTACTGTTAAATAGAGCACCTACCCTGCATAGATTAGGCATACAGGCCTTTCAACCTACTTTAGTAGAGGGGCGTACTATTTCTTTACACCCATTAGTGTGTAAGGGTTTCAATGCGGACTTTGATGGGGATCAAATGGCTGTTCATCTACCTTTATCCTTGGAAGCTCAGGCGGAAGCCCGTTTACTTATGTTTTCTCATATGAATCTCTTATCTCCCGCTATTGGAGATCCTATTTGCGTACCAACCCAAGACATGCTTATCGGGCTTTATGTATTAACGATTGGAAACCGCCGAGGTATTTGTGCAAATAGATATAATAGTTGCGAAAACTATCCAAATCAAAAAGTAAATTACAATAATAATAATTCTAAGTATACGAAAGATAAAGAACCCCACTTTTCTAGTTCTTATGATGCACTGGGAGCTTATAGACAGAAACTAATCAGTTTAGACAGTCCCTTGTGGCTACGATGGAAACTGGATCAACGCGTCATTGGGTCAAGAGAAGTTCCAATTGAAGTTCAATATGAATCTTCGGGGACTTATCATGAGATTTATGCCCACTATCTAATAGTGGGAAATAGAAAAAAAGAAATTCGTTCTATATACATTCGAACCACTCTTGGTCATATTTCTTTTTATAGAGAAATAGAGGAAGCCATACAAGGATTTAGTCAGGCCTATTCATACATTATCTAAACAAGGAAGTTAGATTCGGCGATGCCCCTCCCCTTTTGGGGGGCATTCCGATTTCCATAGTATCATCATTTTTGCCACGCGAATCCAGATTGAGATTAAGGAAATGAAGTTAATTAAATTTTCGAATCACTGACTCAGGCCCATTGTCGAATCCTACTCAGCAATTGTCGAATCCTACTCAGCCGAAAAGGAGGTACTTATGTATGGCGGAACGGGCCAATCTGGTCTTTCATAATAAAGAGATAGACGGAACTGGTATGAAACGACTTATTAGCAGATTAATAGATCATTTCGGAATGGGATATACATCCCATATACTGGATCAACTAAAGACTCTGGGCTTCCATCAAGCCACTACTACATCGATTTCGTTAGGAATCGAGGATCTTTTAACAATACCCTCTAAGGGATGGTTAGTCCAAGACGCAGAGCAACAAAGTTTTCTTTTGGAGAAACACTATTATTATGGAGCTATACACGCGGTAGAAAAATTACGCCAATCCGTTGAGATATGGTATGCGACAAGTGAATATTTGAAACAAGAAATGAATTCGAATTTTCGGATAACGGATCCTTCTAATCCAGTCTATCTAATGTCTTTTTCAGGAGCCAGAGGAAATGCATCTCAGGTACACCAATTAGTAGGTATGAGAGGATTAATGGCAGACCCTCAAGGACAAATGATTGATTTACCTATTCAAAGTAATTTACGCGAGGGGCTTTCTTTGACAGAATATATAATTTCCTGCTATGGAGCCCGCAAAGGGGTTGTAGATACTGCTGTACGAACAGCAGATGCTGGATATCTTACACGTCGACTTGTTGAAGTAGTTCAACATATTCTTGTGCGTAGAAGAGATTGTGGTACTATCCGAGGTATTTCTGTGAGTCCTCAAAATGGGATGACGGAAAAACTTTTTGCCCAAACACTAATTGGTCGTGTATTAGCAGACGATATATATATCGGTTCACGATGCATTGCCGCTCGAAATCAAGATATCGGAATTGGATTAGTGAATCGATTCATAACTGCCTTTCGAGCACAACCATTTCGAGCACAACCAATATATATTAGAACCCCCTTTACCTGCCGAAGCACTTCTTGGATCTGTCAATTATGTTATGGCCGGAGTCCTACTCATAGTGATCTCGTAGAATTGGGAGAAGCCGTAGGTATTATTGCGGGTCAATCAATTGGGGAGCCCGGGACTCAACTAACATTAAGAACTTTTCATACTGGCGGAGTATTCACAGGGGGTACTGCCGACCTTGTACGATCCCCTTCGAATGGAAAAATCCAATTCACTGAAAATTTGGTTCACCCCACACGTACCCGCCATGGACAGCCTGCTTTTCTATGTTATATAGACTTGCATGTAACTATTCAGAGTCAGGATATTCTATATAGTGTGAGTATTCCCTCAAAAAGCTTGATTCTAGTGCAAAATGATCAATATGTAAAATCCGAACAAGTAATTGCGGAGATTCGTGCCGGAACGTCCACTTTACATTTTAAAGAAAGGGTACAAAAGCATATTTATTCCGAATCAGACGGCGAAATGCACTGGAGTACTGATGTTTACCATGCGCCCGAATATCAATATGGTAATCTTCGTCGATTACCAAAAACAAGCCATTTATGGATATTGTCAGTAAGTATATGCAGATCCAGTATAGCGTCTTTTTCACTCCACAAGGATCAAGATCAAATGAATACTTATGGTAAAAAAGACAGGGAAATTTTTGATTATTCAAGGTCGGATCGAATCATGGCCAACGGCCATTGGAATTTGATCTATCCTTCTATTTTTCAAGATAATTCGGATTTGTTGGCAAAAAAGCGAAGAAATAGGTTCGTCATTCCATTACAATACCATCAAGAACAAGAGAAAGAACTAATATCCTGTTTGGGGATTTCGATTGAAATACCCTTTATGGGTGTTTTACGTAGAAATACTATTTTTGCTTATTTTGACGATCCACAATACAGAAAAGATAAAAAGGGTTCGGGAATTGTTAAATTTAGATATAGGACCCTAGAGGAAGAATATAGGACTCGAGAGGAAGACTTAGAAGACGAATATGAGACCCTAGAAGACGAATATAGGACCCGAGAGGGCGAATACGAATATGAAATCCTAGAAGACGAATATGGGAGCCCAGAGAACGAATATGGGAACCCAGAGAACGAATATAGGACTTTAGAGAAAGACTCAGAAGACGAATATGGAAGCCCAGAGAACGAATATAGGACCCGAGAGGGCGAATATGGAACTCTAGAGAAAGACTCAGAAGACGAATATGGGAACCCCGGGGAAAGCTCAGAGGACAAATATGGGACTTTAGAGGAAGATTTAGAAGAAGACTCCGAGGACGAATACGATAGTCCAGAGGAAGATTCTATCTTAAAAAAAGAGGGTTTGATTGAGCATCGAGGAACAAAAGAATTTAGTCTAAAATACCAAAAAGAAGTGGATCGGTTTTTTTTCATTCTTCAAGAACTGCATATCTTGCCGAGATCTTCATACCTAAAGGTACTTGACAATAGTATTATTGGAGTGAATACACAACTCACAAAAAATACAAGAAGTCGACTAGGTGGACTGGTCCGAGTGAGGAGAAAAAAAAGCCATACAGAACTCAAAATATTTTCCGGAGATATTCATTTTCCTGAAGAGGCAGATAAGGTATTAGGTGGCTGTTTGATACCACCAGAAAGAAAAAAAAAATATTCTAAGGAATCAAAAAAAAGGAAAAATTGGGTCTATGTTCAACGAAAAAAAATTCTCAAGAGCAAGGAAAAGTATTTTGTTTTCGTTCGCCCTGCAGTCGCATATGAAATGGACGAAGGGAGAAATTTAGCAACACTTTTCCCACAGGATCTCTTGCAAGAAGAAGATAATCTCCAACTTCGACTTGTCAATTTTATTTCTCATGAAAATAGCAAGTTAACTCAAAGAATTTATCACACAAATAGTCAATTTGTTAGAACTTGCTTAGTAGTGAATTGGGAACAAGAAGAAAAAGAGAAGGCTGGTGCTTCCCTTGTTGAGATAAGAGCAAATGACCTTATTCGCGATTTCCTAAGAATTGAGTTAGTCAAGTCCACTATTTCATATACACGAAAAAGGTATGATAGGACAAGTGCAGGACCGATTCCCCATAATAGGTTAGATCGCACCAATATCAATTCCTTTTATTCCAAGGCGAAGATTGAATCACTTAGCCAACATCAAGAAGCTATTGGCACATTGTTGAATCGAAATAAAGAATACCAACCTTTGATGATTTTGTCGGCATCCAACTGTTCTCAAATTGGTTTATTCAAGAATTTAAAACATCCCAATGCGATAAAAGAATTGAATCCTAGAATTCCTATTCAAGAAATTTTTGGACCCTTAGGCGTTATTGTACCTAGTATATCGAATTTTTATTCATCTTACTATTTACTAACGTATAATAAGATCCTGTTAAAAAAAGATTTGTTCCTTGCAAATTTGAAACAAACCTTCCAAGTACTTCAAGGACTTAAATACTCTTTAATAGATGAAAATCAAAGGATTTCGAATTTCGATAGTAACATAATGTTGGATCCATTACTTTTGAATTGTCGCTTTATCCATCATGATTCTTGGGAAGAGACATCAGCAATAATTCACCTTGGACAATTTATTTTTGAAAATGTATGTCTATTTAAATCGCACATAAAAAAATCTGGTCAAATTTTCATTGTTAATATGGATTCCTTTGTTATAAGAGCAGCTAAACCTTATTTGGCCACTACAGGAGCAACTGTTAATGGTCATTATGGAGAAATCCTTTACAAGGGGGATAGGTTAGTTACGTTTATATATGAAAAATCGAGATCTAGTGACATAACGCAAGGTCTTCCAAAAGTGGAACAAATCTTTGAAGCGCGTTCAATTGATTCATTATCCCCGAATCTCGAAAGGAGAATTGAGGATTGGAATGAGCGTATACCAAGAATTCTTGGGGTCCCCTGGGGATTCTTGATTGGAGCTGAGCTAACCATAGCCCAAAGTCGTATCTCTTTGGTTAATAAAATCCAAAAGGTTTATCGATCCCAAGGGGTACAAATTCATAATAGACATATAGAGATTATTATACGCCAAGTAACATCAAAAGTGCGGGTTTCCGAAGATGGAATGTCTAATGTTTTTTCACCTGGGGAATTAATCGGACTATTGCGAGCGGAACGAGCAGGGCGAGCTTTGGATGAATCGATCTATTATCGGGCAATCTTATTGGGAATAACAAGGGCTTCCCTGAATACCCAAAGTTTCATATCTGAAGCAAGTTTTCAAGAAACTGCTCGAGTTTTAGCAAAAGCTGCCCTACGAGGTCGCATTGATTGGTTGAAAGGGTTGAAAGAAAACGTAGTTCTGGGGGGGATTATACCTGTTGGTACCGGATTCCTAAAATTTGTGCATCGTTCCCCACAAGACAAGAACCTTTATTTCGAAATTCAAAAACAAAATCTATTCGCGTCGGAAATGAGAGATTTTTTGTTTCTCCATACAGAATTAGTTTCTTCAGATTCTGACGTAACAAACAATTTCTATGAGACATCAGAACTCCCATTTACCCCCATTTATATGATTTAAGGATACATAAAGCAGATTTTTTTACTTTACTAGAATTTTGAACTTAGAACACTAAGAGGTCAAATTTTAAATTTTTATTTAAAATTTTAAAATAAGTAAAAGAAGTCGGTTAATACATTTAAGGTTATGTTTATACAATGTATCAATGGCCAACTCTCAGTAGAAGGGAAGGTTCCTTCGGAACAATTATTATTTATTTCAAGCTATTTCGGATCTTTCTTAATCTTCAAAAAGAATAAAATTCCGTAATGGAATGGTAGGATGAAAAAAAAAAGAAAAAATCAAAGGGAAGTGTGGAAAAAATGACAAGAAGATATTGGAACATCAATTTGAAAGAGATGATAGAAGCAGGAGTTCATTTTGGTCATGGTATTAAGAAATGGAATCCTAAAATGGCCCCTTACATTTCGGCAAAGCGTAAAGGTACTCATATTATAAATCTCGCTAGAACGGCTCGTTTTTTATCAGAAGGTTGTGATTTAGTTTTTGATGCAGCAAGTCAGGGAAAAAGTTTCTTAATTGTTGGCACAAAAAAAAGAGCAACGGATTTAGTAGCATCAGCTGCAATAAGGGCTCGTTGTCATTATGTTAATAAAAAGTGGTTCAGTGGTATGTTAACTAATTGGTCGATTACGAAAACTAGACTTTCTCAATTTAGAGATTTAAGAGCAGAAGAAAAAATGGGAAAATTCCAACATCTCCCAAAAAGAGATGTGGCAATCTTGAAGAGAAAATTATCCACCTTGCAAAGATATCTCGGCGGGATCAAATATATGACGAGATTGCCAGACATTGTGATCGTCCTTGATCAGCAAAAAGAGTATATAGCTCTTCGGGAATGTGCCATTTTGGGGATTCCTACTATTTCTTTAGTCGATACAAATTGCGACCCGGATCTCGCGAATATATCGATTCCAGCCAACGATGACACTATGACTTCAATTCGATTGATTCTTAACAAATTAGTATTTGCTATTTGTGAAGGACGTTCTCTCTATATAAGAAATAATTGATTAAGAAGAATAGTGAATTCTTGGGCAACTGCGTAGATTTATGGAATCACTTACTATTCTTTTTTGTTTTGCCTAGAAAAAAGAAGGGGAATATTGATATATATTAGAGGGTATTGATATATATTATGATCTGATGTGCTTTCTTGGTATCCTAAATATAAGATTAATACTTCAAGTTGCTGAGTTGAGAAAGAGATGGTTGAATCAAAAGAATTCCTTTTTTGAAGTTCAATTTTTATCAGAGGACAATATGAATATTATACCTTGTTCCATTAAAACACTCAAGGGGTTATACGATATATCGGGTGTAGAAGTAGGCCAACACTTCTATTGGCAAATAGGAGGTTTCCAAATTCATGCCCAAGTACTCATCACTTCTTGGGTCGTAATTACTATCTTGTTAGGTTCAGTTGTCATAGCTGTTCGTAATCCACAAACCATCCCGACCGACGGTCAGAATTTCTTTGAATATGTCCTTGAGTTTATTCGAGACTTGAGCAAAACTCAGATTGGAGAAGAATATGGTCCCTGGGTTCCCTTTATTGGAACTATGTTCCTTTTTATTTTTGTTTCGAATTGGTCGGGTGCTCTTTTACCTTGGAAAATTATAGAGTTACCCCATGGGGAATTAGCAGCGCCCACGAATGATATAAATACTACTGTTGCTTTAGCTTTACTCACGTCAGCAGCATATTTTTATGCGGGTCTTAGCAAAAAAGGATTGAGCTATTTCGAGAAATATATTAAACCAACCCCAATCCTTTTACCAATTAACATCCTAGAGGATTTCACAAAACCATTATCCCTTAGCTTTCGACTTTTCGGGAATATATTAGCGGATGAATTAGTCGTTGTTGTTCTTGTTTCTTTAGTCCCCTTAGTAGTCCCTATACCTGTCATGTTTCTTGGATTATTTACAAGCGGTATTCAAGCTCTTATTTTTGCAACATTAGCCGCAGCCTATATAGGTGAATCCATGGAGGGTCATCATTGAATTGACTAGTTTTGGAAATAGTATTTTTGTTTTTTCAGCTTAGCTCAATTCATGCATGGTTCCAGATAATCCGCTTGGTTGCAAAAAAAATAGAATAGTTAGAAATGCGTATGAATATACAACCTAGAGTTGTAGGAGAGAAAATAGACTATATTATGGAATTGTCAAAGTATAGATGCAGTAAGGAGGAAGGGTGGAGTCAGACTAGATCTATACTATATATCCTTAATGTCTAGAAGTGGGGTGGAGTCATCTTTTGTGCGGTTTTCCGCGTTAAGCAATGATTTTAGAATCCGAGTCAATAGAAAAATACGCAAACAAAATAGAAGAAACAAATGTATATAGGGTATTATATATTCCTAGGTTAGATTCATTATCTAATCCGAGATATGGAATTCCCTTCTATGTAGTTCGGACAATTCAAATTATAATTTCAATTTGTACTTTTTTAGTTACTTCTCCCCAATAGAGATAGAGCTTATGAAGTATACTTCTCCCCAATAGAGCTTAGAAGTAAGAATTTCTTGGTTGATTGTATCCTTAACCATTTTTTTTTTTGACACGAGGAACTCACCATGAATCCACTAATTGCTGCTGCTTCTGTTATTGCTGCTGGATTGGCCGTAGGGCTTGCTTCTATTGGGCCTGGAGTTGGTCAAGGTACTGCTGCAGGACAAGCTGTAGAAGGTATTGCGAGACAGCCAGAAGCAGAAGGTAAAATACGAGGTACTTTATTGCTTAGTCTAGCTTTTATGGAAGCTTTAACAATTTATGGACTAGTTGTGGCACTAGCGCTTTTATTTGCGAACCCTTTTGTTTAATCCTAACAAATAAAATAAGCTCTTTCGATTAGATACTTTTTTCTTTTTTTAGTTAAATGGGTATTTGCTTCTGCAATTCCAATTATATCAATACTTTATTTTATTTACTCCTATTTATTACTGCTGGATTTAGCTATTTATCGGGATAGACAATATCCCACCCCAGGACGGGCTGAGTTGAGTATGATTAATTTAGAAGATATGCTCGCCTTCTTCCTTCCCGTCCTTAGTTTAGGAAAGTGGAAAGTTTTTTTCCTTTTATTTTAGGAATTTTGGGAACAGAACATTTCAACAAAGGAGGTCTTTCACAGGTCAAAGAAGACCTAAGACTTAATCTAAAAGAAATTACTAGATTGAATCTATTTGCATTAAAAAAACCGATCAAAAAAGGGCGAGCGAAGTAAGTGATCGAAAAACTTTGTTCTTTGTTTGTCCTATCTATAAGAGGAGAGCATATGAAAAATGTAACCCATTCTTTCGTTTTTTTAGCTCACTGGCCATCCGCTGGCAGTTTCGGGCTTAATACCGATATTTTAGCAACAAATCTAATAAATCTAACTGTAGTGGTTGGTGTTTTGATTTTTTTTGGAAAGGGAGTGTGTGCGAGTTGTCTATTTCAAGAATAGATTGGATCTATCCGGCTGCACTTTAGAATATTTTTGAGTATTTTTCGGATAAATAAGAAAAGAGTGCACGATCTCGACGAATTACTTCTGAATAAATTCAGAAATCATATGGAAGAACCATAGCATTTCGCGACTCATTGGTAAATCAACTTTGATTCTCTATAAACCAATAATGTGAGACTATTAACACGGTTAAAGCTAAACTGCTTGAAGTCCAGGCAAAAAGAGGTACTCTTTCTACAACTATATTTAGTATTAGTACCTAAATGCTTTAAACGGGAAATTACTAAATGTAGAATTTATCTGATATAGAACACTCATATCGATAAAATGGTTTGAACTATTTACTAGAAAAAGGGGCACCCTGCCCTTTTTTATCCAATGCCGAATCGACGACCTATCTATAAAAAAAGAGAAATTTTTGGATTTGAAGAAAAAAATTCTA